TATATAGTGTATATACAACAATATATAGTAACACATTATACTCGTTGCTTATCGTCGGTCGGGCCTTATCTGGTTTAGGGGTTTAACAGATTTAAACAGGCATCTCTCGACGTTGGGGGTAGGGGGGTTTACCGCGTATAGACGCCCCGGGGCATCTTATACAGGTATGAGGAAGGTAAATGGTATGTATGCTCGTGAGATAAATATATGGTGATATAAGGATTATGTCATTAAATAATTAACAATATTTACTTATGATATTACTAAATATACCACCTTGTCTGTTAACTCTTGAAAGTGGTCATCAATGCCAGGTGAATGAAGACCTTTAAAAAAAACCAAATGCATATAAGAGAATGCTCGGCATGGTGAGTTTGTGCTATTTTGTACTACACCAATAATCAGATGTCGTTGACGATGTGAGATTTGTCTAATTATTCAGTTATGTTCTCAGATAGGAACCAGATGCCAGTAATAGTTCATATTGTGAAACCCCCACAGTTATTGTCCCTGACCCTTCAAGGATAATATGCATTAACTTGTGATTGTTGGTGATCTCTTACTACATACATATTCCTGGGCCAATTTTAGTTACTCTTCATAGAAAATGTTTTAGCACAGTTATGGGGATAAATCTATTTCCCAGGTTTAGAGAAATTATTTGTAGGATATAAGTTTATGTTTTGATGAGTTCATTTTAATTACTTTTGCATAATGTATGTGTAATATAAATGTATGTAATATTATACATACAATGTATTAATACATATATATGTAATATTATACATATTATGTATTAGTACATATATATATGTAATATTATACATATTATGTATTAGTACATATATACATGTAATATTATACATATTATGTATTAGTACATATATATATGTAATATTATACATATTATGTATTAGTACATATATATATGTAATATTATACATATTATATACTAGCACATATATGTCTAATATTGTGTGCTTTGTACGTTTGCTGTGCTATTACATACAATACTGTATACTACAGAAAATAGTTTAGTTTAGAATCCTAGCTTTGGGAGTTAGGGGTGGGAGTTAAATTCTCTCTTTTCTGGCACTAGGATGGATTTTAACCTTCAATCTCCGGATTACAAAACCGGCGCTTTTGAGTTAAGCTACTAGGGCAGTTTCAGTTAAGTAGTTTGTTTTCTAATCATCCGGTTGCAGGCATGAGGATAAGTAGAAGAGTGAAGTATAAGACTGACGCGATTTGTCCGATGATAATAAATGGGTGTTCTACTGGCATTCCACCAATTCATGTCAGAATGAATACGTCTGCAACTAAAGTCCAAAATAGGAATTGAGTGAGTGGGCGGAATGTGAGTCCTCGTTGTTTTGAGGTGTGAAGTATCGGGACTAGTATCAGCACCAGAATGGAGAAGAGGAGAGCTAGTACTCCGCCTAGTTTATTTGGAATTGAGCGTAGGATGGCGTAGGCAAATAGGAAGTATCATTCGGGTTTAATGTGAGTTGGTGTTACTAGCGGGTTGGCGGGGGTGAAGTTGTCTGGGTCTCCTAATAGATTAGGTGAGAAGAGGGCTAGTGATAGAAGAAGAGTTATTAAAATAATAAATCCTAGGAGGTCTTTGAATGAAAAGTATGGGTGGAATGAAATCTTGTCTGCATCTGAGTTGACTCCAATTGGGTTGTTTGAGCCTGTTTCGTGTAGGAACATGGCGTGGATTAGGGTTGCGGCTACTACAATGAATGGTAGTAGGAAGTGGAATGTGAAGAATCGTGTTAGTGTTGCATTATCTACGGAGAAGCCGCCTCAAATTCACTGTACTAGATCATTGCCAATGTATGGAATTGCGGAGAGAAGGTTTGTGATTACTGTGGCACCTCAGAATGATATTTGGCCTCATGGCAGTACATAACCTACGAATGCGGTCATTATAACTAGGAGGAGCAGGACTACTCCAATATTTCATGTCTCTTTATAAAGGTAGGATCCGTAGTAGAGACCTCGTCCGATGTGAAGGTAGATACAGATGAAGAAGAAGGAGGCTCCGTTGGCATGAATGTTTCGGATAGCTCATCCGTAGTTAACATCTCGGCAGATGTGGGCTACAGATGAAAATGCACTTGTGATGTCTGATGTATAGTGTATTGCTAGGAATAGGCCTGTGACAATTTGTACTGTCAAACATAGGAGGAGTAAGGAGCCGAAGTTTCATCATGCTGAGATGTTGGAAGGGGCTGGTAAGTCGATGAGGGAGTCGTTAACGATTTTGAGTAGCGGGTGGGTTTTTCGGGTGACCATTAGTTCTCGTAGTTGAATTACAACAATGGGTTTTCAAGTCGTAGGTCTCGGTTAGAATCCGGGCGGGAATTATGGAATACCTTCTTGATCTTTTTTTGTTGGGCTTGGTGGTTGGGCTGATTGGGGTTGCTTCGAATCCTGCGCCGTATTTCGCTGCGTTAGGTTTAGTTATTGCTGCGGGGGTAGGATGTGGTATTTTGGTAGGACATGGTGGGTCATTGTTGTCTCTTTTATTGTTTTTGATTTATTTAGGTGGGATGTTGGTTGTATTTGCTTATTCGGCAGCATTGGCTGCTGAGCCTTTTCCTGAGACTTGAGGAGTACGTTCTGTAAAAATTTATGTTGTTGCCTACATGTTTAGCGTGGGGGTAGCGGTGTGGTGATTTTATGGAGGCTGATATGGGGATTATTTGGTTGTTGATGAGTTTAAGGAGTTTTTTACATTGCGTGGGGATTTTAATGGGGTTGCTTTGATATATTCTTTTGGGGGAGTGTTGGTAATTTGTGCGTGAGTTTTATTGTTGAGTTTATTTGTAGTTTTGGAAGTGACTCGTGGTTTAAGTCGTGGGGCTTTGCGGGCTGTTTAGATAGTTGTAAGTAGGATAATTGCTATGATTGAGGTTAATAGGTAGATGGTTAGGTAGATTTTAATTATGTTTGAGTCTATGCTGTCAAATTTTGCTGAGATGGATATGTGAATTGGTACTATTCCTTTTGGGCCGAGTTCTATCCATTGTCGATCAAATTTAGTGGCTTTTTTTCCTAGGGTGAGGCCGAGTTGGGGAATTAGGCGGTGAATGATTGAGGTGAAGTAGCCAAGTATGTTTGAGAAATTGTGGAGATTTAGTATGGGGGTTACTTTGAATTGTTTAGCGGTCATAGTTGTTAGTGCTATGGCAATTAAGATTCCAGCAATTGTTACTATAATTGCTGCTAATTTAATGGAGGTTGGTATAGTTATGACTGGCATTTTTGATGGAAGGAAATTTGATGTAATAATAAGTCCTGCAATAATGCTTCCTCATGCTAGGCGTTTGATAGGGTTGATTACTGCGGGGTTGTTTTCATTAATTGGCATTATGGATGAAAAACGTGGGGTGCCTATTGTTACGAAGTAGATGACACGGAAACTATATACTGCTGTGAATGAGGTTGCGATTAATGTTAAGGTGAGGGCTCAGGCGTTTAGGTAAGAGGTATTGAGGGCTTCAATGATTGCGTCTTTTGAGAAGAATCCGGTTAAGAAGGGGGTGCCGGTTAATGCGAGGCTTCCAATTGTTAAGCAGGTAGAGGTAAATGGAAGTAGTTTAAATAGTCCTCCTATTTTTCGAATGTCTTGTTCGTCATTAAGGCTATGGATAATTGAGCCAGAGCATAGGAATAATATTGCTTTAAAGAAGGCGTGGGTGCAGATATGTAGGAAGGCTAGTTGGGGCTGGTTCAGTCCAATTGTAACTATTATTAGGCCTAGTTGACTAGATGTTGAGAAGGCTACAATTTTTTTGATATCGTTCTGGGTTAGAGCACAGGTTGCTGTAAATAAGGTGGTTAGGGCTCCTAAGCAAAGGCAAATTGTAAGGGCTAGGCTGTTGTTTTCTATAAGGGGATGGAGGCGAATTAGGAGGAAAATTCCTGCTACGACTATTGTGCTCGAATGTAGTAGGGCGGACACTGGGGTGGGGCCTTCTATGGCTGATGGTAATCAGGGGTGTAGCCCAAATTGAGCTGATTTGCCTGTCGCTGCGATGATTAGTCCAAGAAGGGGAAGGGTGAGGTCAAAGTATTTTGATACTAGGAAGATTTGTGAGATTTCCCATGAATTTATGTTTGTTGCGATTCATGCAATTGATAAGATTAGCCCAATGTCTCCGACTCGGTTATATAGTACAGCTTGTATAGCTGCTGTGTTGGCATCTGCTCGTCCATATCATCAGCCAATAAGTAGAAATGATATAATTCCCACTCCTTCTCATCCAATAAATAGTTGAAATATATTGTTGGCTGTAACTAGGATGACTATTGCCACTAGAAACAATAGCAGGTACTTAAAGAAATGGTTAATATATGGATCTGCGCTTATGTATCATGATGCGAAGTCTAAGATAGATCAGGTAACGAATAGGGCAATTGGGGTGAAAATGAGCGAATAGTGGTCAAATTTAAAGCTAATATTGATGTCAAATGTTGTAATGTTTATTCAATGTCAACTTGAGATAATGTTTTCTGTTCCTTGGTCTAAGAAGATGGCTAGTGGGATCAAGCTAATGAAAAATGCAGTGCTTACGGCGGTTTTGACGTGGGTGGTGGCTCAGTTTGGTTTTTGTGGATTTGGACTGAGGGTCATGAGTAGGGGGTAGATTAAAATTGTAAGTATTAGGATAAGTGTAGAACTTATTACAAGGTTTGTCATAGCTACTACTTGGAGTTGCACCAAGAGTTTTTGGTTCCTAAGACCAACGGATGAGCTATTATCCTTTAGTAGCTCGAGTGAGCCATGGAGTTTAACCATGGGGGTATGGATTAGCAGTCCTTACTGCTTTTGGCCTCTCTCGGTGGATAAGTGGATTTTAACCTCTATTTTTAGAACCACAATCTAATGTTTTAATTGAAACTATATCTACAGTGTCATCATCCTCATATAAGTTCTGGTTTTGTAATGAGTATGATGATTGGGAGGAGATGTATGATTATAAGTAGGTGTTCTCGAGTGTGATATGGTTGTAGATTAATGATATGGGTGGGTAGCGTGCCTCGCTGAGTTTTTAGGAATAGGTATAATGAGTAAGCAGCTGTGATTAAGGTACCTGTTCCTGTGATAATGAGTGTTCAGGGGGATCAATTGAACATGGTTGTAATAATTAGTAGTTCCCCCATAAGATTAGGTAGGGGAGGTAAGGCTAGGTTTGCTAGGTTGGCAATAAATCATCAGGTTGCGGTTAGTGGAAGAAGTAGTTGTATTCCTCGGGCTAGGACTATAGTTCGGCTATGGGTACGTTCATATGTGGTGTTAGCAAGGCAGAAGAGTGCGGATGATACCAGGCCATGGGCAATTATTAAGATAATTGCTCCGGTGAAGCCTCATGGGGTTTGAATTAAAATTCCTCCTGCGACTAGTCCTATGTGACTGACTGATGAGTAGGCGATGAGTGATTTTAAGTCTGTTTGTCGTAAACAAATTGAACCTGTTATAATGATTCCTCATAGGGCTAGGATAATAAATGGATATGCTATTTCCTTAGATAGTGGGTCTAGTATAATTATCATTCGTATTATTCCATAGCCTCCGAGTTTTAGTAAAATTGCAGCTAGGACTATAGAACCCGCTACCGGTGCTTCTACATGGGCTTTCGGAAGTCAAAGGTGAACACCATATAGTGGCATTTTTACTAAGAAGGCGATTAAGCACCCCAGTCATCAAATTTTATCGCTTCAGGAGAGAAGTATTATTGGCTGGGAGTATTGTAGTGTAATTATTGATAGTGTTCCTATATTTTGGTGTAGGAGTAGTAGTGCTACAAGCAGAGGAAGCGATCCTGCCAAGGTATAAAAAAGAAAGTAGGTTCCTGCATTTAGTCGTTCTGTCTGATTGCCTCATCGTGTAATGATAATTAGTGTTGGGATTAGGGTTGCTTCAAATATAATATAAAATATTATGATTTCTGTTGCCCCGAAAGCTATAATGAGGAATATTTGTAAAGATGTTAGGAGTGTAATATAGGTTCGTTGGCGGCTTAGTGGTTCATTTTTGATATGATTTTGGCTGGCGAGGATTATTAATGGTAGGAGTCAGCAGGTGAGTACTAGTAGCGGGGTTGATAGTGGGTCTGTGCCTAAATATGTGTTGAGGGTTGATCAGCCTGTCTCTGAGGGTCATTTTAATCAAGAAATGCTAAGTAAGGCAATTAGGAGGCTTTGCATTGTGGAGATGGGTCAAAGCCATTTTGGGGAAGCTAGTCAAATTGTGGGGTATAGCATAATAGTTGGGATTAAAATTTTTAGCATTGCAGTAGGTTTAAGGATTGTAAGCGGTCTGTGCCATGTGTTCGGGCTGTGGCAACAAGAAGGGCTAAGCCTGCGCTTGCTTCACAGGCGGAAAAGGTGAGCAAGAGGAGAGGGGCGGCTGAAAAAGCTGTAGATTCTAATTGTAGGGCTCATAAGCCTAGTGCAATAAATAGTGACAGCATTATTCCTTCTAGGCATAAAAGGGCGGATAGGAGGTGGGTTCGGTGGAATGCAAGGCCTGTAAGTCCTAATAGAAAAGCTGAGGTAAAGCTGAAATGTACTGGTGTCATAAGAGAGTCGTGGACTTAAACCACGGTTTTCTGAGCCGAAATCAGAGGTCTTGTTTTGGACTAACTCTCTATTCAGCCCATTCTAGGCCTCCTTGAATTCATTCATAAATTAAGCCTGCTGTTAGTAGGATAAGAATAATGGAAGCTCACAGGAATGTAATAGTGGGTTCTAGGAGTTGGTTTGCTCATGGAAGGGGCAATAGGAGTGCAATTTCTAGATCAAATAGTAGAAATAGGATGGCTACTAAGAAAAATCGCAGAGAAAATGGTAGTCGTGCAGATCCTAGTGGGTCAAATCCACATTCGTATGGGGATAATTTTTCTGTATCTGGGTTTATTTGTGGTAATCAGAAGGATACTAGGGCCAGAATTAATGATAGGATAATAGAGATTGTGAAGATTGTTGTTATTAAGTTCATTATCTTTCCTTGGGCTTTAACCAAGACTGAATAATTGGAAGTCACTCGTACTAACTTTAATACTAGAAAGATATGATCCTCATCAGTAAATTGAGACGTATAAGAATAATCAGACTACATCTACAAAGTGTCAATATCAGGCAGCTGCTTCAAATCCAAAGTGATGTTCTGATGTAAAATGGTATTGTAGTTGACGAAGTAGACAAATAGCTAGGAATGTTGAGCCAATAATTACATGTAGTCCGTGGAAGCCTGTAGCTACGAAGAAGGTGGAGCCATAAACTCCGTCAGCGATTGTGAAAGGGGCTTCATAATATTCCATGGCTTGTAGGGCGGTGAAGTAGAATCCTAGTAGAATAGTTAGGGTTAAAGATTGAATTGCCTGTTTTCGGTGGCCTTCTATAATGCTGTGGTGGGCTCATGTTACTGTTACACCTGAGGCCAGGAGTACTGCTGTGTTAAGTAGTGGAACTTCAAATGGGTCTAGGGTTGTAATGCCTGTTGGGGGTCAGCAGCCACCTAATTCTGGTGTTGGGGCGAGGCTGGAGTGGTAGAAGGCTCAGAAGAATCCTAGGAAGAAGAATACTTCTGATGTAATAAACAAAATTATTCCATATCGAAGTCCTTTTTGGACGGGAGGGGTGTGGTGTCCTTGAAAGGTTCCTTCGCGAATAATGTCTCGTCATCATTGATATATGGTGAGTAGAAGTAGTACTAAGCCTAATGCTAGGAGAGTAGTTGTATTGAAATGAAATCAAATTGCTAATCCTGATGTTATTAGGAGGGCGGCAATTGCACCTGTAAGGGGTCATGGGCTTGGGTCTACCATGTGGTATGCGTGTGCTTGGTGGGTCATAGTGCTTAAGTGATGGATTAGATGTTTTCTTGTAAGTACAGGCTAACAAGAAGGACAAATACATAGGCTTGAATCATTGCCACTGCGATTTCTAGAAGCGTTAGTAGGACTAGGAGAGTGGCGGTAAATACTGCTGCTGTTGCTATTATTGGTAGTATTACGAAGGTTGCGCTTGAGATTAGTTGGATAAGCAGATGTCCTGCTGTAAGATTGGCTGTTAATCGTACTCCAAGTGCTAGGGGTCGAATAAATAGGCTAATGGTTTCGATGATGATTAATACGGGGATTAAGGGTACGGGTGTACCTTCTGGTAGAAGATGTCCTAATGCTGCTGTGGGTTGGTTCCGTAATCCAATTAGTACTGTTGCTAGTCAGAATGGTACTGCAAGTCCTATATTAAGTGATAATTGTGTTGTTGGTGTAAAAGTGTATGGTAGAAGTCCTAACATATTTAATGATAAGATAAAAATTATAAGGGAGGCTAACATTAGCGCTCATTTGTGTCCGCCTTTATTTAGTGGGGTAAGGAGTTGGCTTGTGAAGTTTTTAATAAATCAGCTTTGAAGGGTGACTAAGCGATTGTTTTGTCAGCGGCTTGATGGAGATGGGACGAGAATTCATGGGAGAGTAAGTGCGATGGTAATTAGTGGAATACCTAGATATGTGGTGCTCATAAATTGGTCAAATATATTTAGTGCCATGGTCAGTTTCAGGTGTCTGTTTTTAGACTTTCGGTGCTGATTGGGTTTATGTCATTTGTGAAAGTGTGGTTTAGGATTTTATATGGGATAATTGTTAGGAAAATTAATCATGTAAATACTAAGATGAAGAATCATGGGGCGGGATTTAGTTGTGGCATATCACTGGAGGTGGTTGGGAATCACCAATTTTTAGCTTAAAAGGCTAACGCTAGTCCCGTTTTAGCTTTCTAGTGAGGCGTCTTCAAGTATGAGGGAGGATCAGTTTTCAAAGTGTTCTAGAGGGACGGCTTCTACGACAATGGGTATGAAGCTGTGGTTTGCACCGCAGATTTCAGAACATTGGCCGTAGAAGATACCAGGGCGTGAGGCAATAAAGGCTGTTTGATTTAAGCGTCCTGGGACAGCATCCATTTTAATTCCGAGGGCTGGGACGGCTCATGAGTGAAGTACGTCTTCAGCTGATACTAATACTCGAATTGGGGATTCCATTGGTACTACCATTCGATGGTCTGTTTCTAGTAGTCGGAATTGTCCTGGGGTTAGGTCTTGAGTTGGTACTATATAGGAGTCAAATGCTAGATTTTCATAATCAGTGTATTCATAGCTTCAGTATCATTGATGGCCTATAGCTTTAACTGTGAGATGGGGGTCATTGACTTCATCTATTAGGTATAAAATTCGTAGGGATGGTAGTGCAATTATAACTAAAATTACTGCTGGCAGAATAGTTCAGATAATTTCAATTTCTTGTGAGTCTAAGATATATTTGTTGGTTAGTTTTGTTGAAACCATAACAACAATAATGTATAGAACTAATGTGCTAATTAAGAATACAATTATTAAAGCATGATCATGAAAGTGGAGGAGTTCTTCTATTACAGGCGAGGCTGCGTCTTGTAGTCCTAGTTGTGATGGGTGTGCCATAATATAAGATGCGCGGGGATTCAACCCACAATTCTGCCTTGACAAGGCAGTGTAATTAATTTTACTAGCGTCTCATAAAAGAAAGTGACAGAGTGGTTATGTGACTGGCTTGAAACTAGTTTATGGGGGTTCAATTCCTTCCTTTCTCGATTTCTTGAATCTGCACGAATGCTGGTTCTTCGAATGTGTGGTATGGAGGAGGGCAGCCATGTAATCATTCAGCATTTGTTGGGGTGAGTTCCACGGATAGTACTTCTCGTTTAGCGGCAAAGGCTTCTCATAAGATAAATAGGAACATGATGACTGCTACTAGGGATATGAGGGATCCGATAGAGGAGACTGTGTTTCATAAGGTATAGGCATCTGGGTAGTCTGAATAACGACGTGGTATTCCGGCTAGTCCAAGGAAGTGTTGTGGGAAGAAGGTAATATTTACGCCTGCAAATATAACTCCGAAGTGAATTTTTGTTCAGGTGTCGTGGAGGGTGTAGCCTGTAAATAGAGGGAATCAGTGTACGAAAGCTCCTATGATGGCAAATACGGCTCCTATTGATAATACGTAGTGGAAGTGGGCAACTACATAATAGGTATCGTGGAGAACAATATCAAGTGATGAGTTGGATAGTACAATTCCTGTTAGGCCCCCCACAGTAAATAGGAAGATAAAACCAAGGGCTCATAGGAGGGGTGTTTCTCACTTGATTGAGCCTCCATGGAGAGTGGCTAATCAGCTAAATACTTTAACCCCTGTTGGGATAGCAATAATTATTGTTGCTGATGTAAAGTATGCTCGGGTGTCTACGTCCATACCTACCGTAAATATGTGATGGGCTCATACAATAAATCCTAGTAAACCAATGGCCATTATTGCTCATACTATTCCTATATAGCCGAACGGTTCTTTTTTTCCGGCGTAATAAGCTACAATGTGGGAGATTATTCCGAAGCCTGGTAAAATTAAAATGTAGACTTCTGGGTGGCCAAAGAATCAGAATAAGTGTTGATATAAGATGGGGTCTCCTCCTCCTGCAGGGTCAAAGAAGGTGGTGTTTAAGTTACGATCTGTAAGTAGTATTGTAATTCCGGCGGCTAGGACTGGGAGGGATAGGAGGAGTAAGACGGCGGTAATCAATACTGCTCACACAAATAGGGGTGTTTGATATTGTGAAATGGCAGGGGGTTTCATGTTAATAATTGTTGTGATGAAGTTGATTGCCCCTAAAATAGAGGAAACACCAGCGAGATGTAGGGAAAAAATTGTTAAATCAACAGAGGCCCCCGCGTGAGCAAGATTCCCTGCAAGCGGTGGATAGACAGTTCAACCAGTTCCTGCTCCGGCTTCTACCCCCGAGGACGCTAGAAGAAGAAGGAACGAGGGTGGAAGAAGTCAGAAGCTTATGTTATTTATTCGTGGAAATGCTATATCTGGTGCTCCGATTATCAGGGGGACAAGTCAGTTCCCAAAGCCACCAATTATGATTGGTATTACTATAAAGAAAATTATGATGAAGGCGTGCGCCGTAACGATGACATTGTAAATTTGATCGTCGCCTAGGAGGGAGCCGGGTTGATTTAGCTCTGCTCGGATTAGTAGGCTTAAGGCGGTTCCGACTATACCAGCTCAGGCACCAAATACTAGATAGAGGGTGCCAATGTCTTTGTGATTAGTGGAGAAAAATCAGCGTGTGATTGTCACAGGTAGGATGGCCGAGGGTTAGGCGGTGGATTGTAGCTCCATACACAGAGGTTCAAGTCCTCTTCTTATCAGCCCCGTGGTGTAATATCATGTTGGATTGCAAATCCAAGGATGTAGGCTAATTGCCTGCCGGGGCTTTCCCCGCCTTTTACTAGGCAGGCGGGGAAAGTAGATGAATGCTCGCTGGTTTGGGCGTTTAGCTGTTAACTAAAAGTTTGTAGGATCGAGGCCTACTCATCTAGAAAGGCTTTAGCTTAATTAAAGTGTCTGGGTTGCATTCAGAAGATGTGGGATAAAGTCCTGCAAGTCTTATCAGAGATTAGGAGATTTTCACTCCTACTTAAAGCTTTGAAGGCTTTTGGTCTAGTGTTATCCTAAATCTCTAGTGGATGAGTGCCTGAATTGTTGGGGTGATTGGTAGTAGCAAAAGTGTTATGGCTGAGAATATGGTTAGTGGTAATGTTATTTGGTTATTTGTTAGGCGTCATGGTATAGTGGCATTGTTTGTGTTTGGGGAGATTGTTAGTGTTATAGAATATGTTAGGCGTAGATAGAAGTATAGACTCAGTAAGGCGCTAAGGGCGATGATGGTAGCTGTAAGGGGGAGTTGTTGTTTTGTCAGTTCTTGTAGAATAAGTCATTTTGGCATAAAGCCTGTTAGTGGGGGTAGACCTCCAAGGGATAGTAAGGTGAGTATTGTTGTTATGGTGATTATTGGGGTTTTTGATCAGGCTAAGGCTAGTGTATTGATTTTTGTAGTTATTAGGAATTTAAATGTCAGGAAGGCTGTTGCTGTTATAATAATATAAATTATCAGGGTTAAGATTGTTAATTTAGGTTGTAGTTGAAGGATAATAATTATTCAGCCTAGGTGTGCAATTGATGAGTAAGCTAATATTTTTCGTAGTTGTGTTTGGTTTAATCCTCCTCAGCCTCCTACTATTGTTGATGTTAGTCCTAAAATTATCAGGAGTGTTGGGTTAGTAAATGGTGCAATTTGTACGATTAATGCGAATGGGGCTAGTTTTTGTCAGGTGGATATGATTAGTCCTGTGGTTAGGTCTAGTCCTTGAAGAACTGATGGTAATCAGAAGTGTATTGGGGCTAGCCCTAGTTTGAGGGCTAAGGCAGTTATGATTAATATTGTGGAGGCTTGGTGTGATGTATAATTAATATTTCATTCTCCTGTCATTCATGCGTTTATTGAGCTTGCAAAGAGGATGGTTGCTGCGGCGGTAGCTTGTGCTAGAAAATATTTTGTTGTAGCTTCTACTGCTCGGGGGTGGTGGTGTTGTGCTATAAGTGGGAGGATGGCTAGTGTATTAATTTCTAAGCCTATTCAAGCTAGTAGTCAGTGGGAGCTGGAAAAAGTAAGTGTTGTGCCCAAACCAAGGCTTAATAAAAAAATTGTTAGTACGTATGGATTCATTAGTAAGAGAAGGAATTTAACCTACATTTTTGGGGTATGGGCCCAAAAGCTTTATTTAGCTTATCTTACTAGAAAGTGGTGTAGTGGAAACACTTAGAGTTTTGATCTCTAGGATATGGGTTCGAGTCCCTTCTTTCTAGGAGCTGGGAGGGTTTTAACCTCCGTAAGTCACTCTATCAAAGTGGCCCTTCGGCATTCAGGCACAGCTCCTTACAGTGCTATAGTTGAGGGGGGAGTCCTGTGAATGCGATAGGAAGGGCGATGTGTCATAAGATCAGAGCTAAGGTAAGGGGCAGGAAATTTTTTCATACTAGGTGTATAAGTTGATCATATCGAAATCGGGGGTAAGAGGCTCGCACTCATAAAAATAGTACTGATAAGGCTGCGGCTTTAATTATAATATTAATAGAGGTTAGTTGTGGTAGAGTTGGGATATGTGAGGCGCCTAAGAATAAGATGGCTGATAGTGTATTTATTAATAGGATGTTGGCATATTCGGCTAGAAAAAATAGTGCGAATGGGCCTCCTGCGTATTCTACATTGAATCCAGATACTAGCTCAGATTCTCCTTCGGTTAAATCAAATGGAGCTCGGTTAGTCTCTGCTAGGGTTGAAATATATCATATTGCTGCTAATGGTCAGGCTGGTACTATAAGTCATATTGCTTCTTGAGTTGTGTTAAATATTTGAAGGGTGAAGCCACCAGAGAATACCATGATTGAGAGTAGGATAAGTCCTAGGCTCACTTCGTAAGAAATGGTTTGGGCTACGGCTCGTAGGGCTCCGATTAGGGCATATTTTGAATTTGATGCTCATCCTGAGCCTAAAATGGAGTATACTGCTAGACTTGATAGTGCAAGAATAAATAAAATTCCGAGATTTAGGTCTACTACAGGGTATGGAATTGGCATTGGTGCTCATAGTGTTATAGCTAGTGTGAAAGCTAGTATGGGTGTAGCGAGGAAAAGGAATGGGGAGGATGTAGATGGGCGTACTGGTTCTTTAATAAATAGTTTTACTCCGTCGGCAATGGGTTGTAGGAGTCCGAATGGGCCTACTACGTTTGGTCCTTTTCGTAGTTGTATGTATCCCAGTACCTTTCGTTCAATGAGTGTGAGGAATGCTACCGCTAATAGTACAGGGACAATGTAGGCTAGTGGGTTAATAATGTGTGTGAGTAGGGTTATCATAACTAAGGGGAGGATTTGAACCTCCGGCTGAAAGGGCTTAGGCCTTTTGCAATTACCGGGCTCTGCCACCTTAGTAATTTTATCTAAATTTGTCATTTGTGCTTTTCTTTATCTATTTTAGTTGTTTTCATTAGATTGAATAAGGGCTTGTCGTTAACATGGGCCCTATTTTTCCGGTCCTTTCGTACTAGGAGAAATGGCATTACAGATAGAAACTGACCTGGATTGCTCCGGTCTGAACTCAGATCACGTAGGACTTTAATCGTTGAACAAACGAACCCTTAATAGCGGCTGCACCATTAGGATGTCCTGATCCAACATCGAGGTCGTAAACCCCCTTGTCGATAGGAACTCTAAAAGGGGATTGCGCTGTTATCCCTAGGGTAACTTGGTCCATTGATCGGCATTTATGCCGGATCTGTGTGGTCAGAAATTCTGTGACTTAGAAATGTCTTTCTTGGTTTTAAGGTTAGTCCTCAGTCCATGTGGAAGTTTGTTTTTATTCCGTGGTCGCCCCAACCGAAGATTATGATCAGTTACTATTTAGTTCTATTTAGTAAATATTTGACATAGTTGATTTTTAATCTTAAGCTCCAAAGGGTCTTCTCGTCTTGTATTTATATACCCGCTTCTGCACGGGTAGATCAATTTCATTGACTTGAAAAGGGAGACAGTTAGGCCCTCGTTCCACCATTCATACAGGTCTTCATTTAAAAGACAAGTGATTGCGCTACCTTTGCACGGTCAAAATACCGCGGCCGTTTAACATAGTCACTGGGCAGGCAGGACCTCCTATACATTGATTTTTGCGGGAGGCGATGTTTTTGGTAAACAGGCGAGGCTTGTGTTTGCCGAGTTCCTTCCTTTTCTTTTAGTCTTTCCTTGTGGCCTTCCGGTGTGGGGTTAACGATTAAGTTATGTGAAGTTTTCTTGTTGTTTTTTTGGTTCACATTTCCCTCTTGTGTGTTGGGTTCGTTAAATGTTTTAGTGGTTGGTCCAATCTAATTTACACTTAGGCTAGGAGAAGGGCTTAGATAACCTTCTTATTACTCATTTTAGCAGTATCGTTTCCATGTCGGCATGGAGCGGCCTAATAATATTAGGGGTTTTGGATTAGGATGTTGGTATAAGTGATTTTTATCTGCTTGAGCTTTAACGCTTTCTATTCGGATGGCTGCTTTTAGGCCCACTGAAGCAGTAATCTTTGTAAATATAATCCTTAACCTCCTGTGTAGGTTGTTTCCTTTTTCAAAGGGGCTGTACCCCCTTTGATTAACTCTCACATATTGCTCGCTGTCATAATATTGTGGTTGTTGGCTTGAGGGGTGTGAGGCTGAACTTCTATCCATTTCTTAGGCAACCAGCTATAACTAAGTTCGGTAGGTCTGTCACCCCTACCCAAAGATCTTCCCACTCTTTTGCCACAGAGACGGGTTGGTCCTATATAATAGACTGTCTTGGGGTAGCTCACTTAGTTTCGGGGTTTTGAACTAAAGTACTCTTTGCTCAGAATAACTAGCTAAATCATGATGCAAAAGGTACGAGTTTTAGTCTCTGCTTTGTTGTGCTTTGATGGTTTGTTTCATTTCTTTTTCAGCTTTCCCTTGCGGTACTTTATCTATTGCTTTTTGTGTCTTTTTTATCTCATATACTTGGACGGAAAAATGTTTTGATTAGTTGATTTTAGTCTTTCTAAACTTATTAATGTTGTTAGTTAGTTGGTGCGTTTAAGCTAGCTTTATGGCTCAGGATGATCCAACTTGCATGGATGTTTTCTCGGTGTAAGTGAGGTGCTTAACTATCTCAGCCACATCCTGATTGTTCCAAGTGCACCTTCCGGTACACTTACCATGTTACGACTTGCCTCCCCGATGTATTTTTTGATGAATTATTTATCGTTTGGGTTTTATGTGGGGGAGAGTGACGGGCGGTGTGTGCGTGTCTCAGAGCCTGGTTCAAAAGGACTCTCTATTTGCTTTTTACTACTAAATCCTCCTTCAGGTATGTGTTTCAGTAAACCATTCGTGATTTTCTGTGATAGAAAATGTAGCCCATTTCTTCCCACTTCGTGCGCTACACCTCGACCTGACGTTTTGGGTTTTGTCCATTTTGCTTACTGTTTTGCCTTCATAGGGTAAGCTGGCGACGGCGGTATATAGGCGGTATTAACAAGAAGTGGTGAGGTTTAACGGGGGTTATCGGTTCTAGAACAGGCTCCTCTAGGTGGGTCTGAGACACCGCCAAGTCCTTTGGGTTTTAAGCTATGCTCGTAGTACCCTGGCGGATAATTTTGTAAAATATATCTTGGTTTAAGGCTAAGCATAGTGGGGTATCTAATCCCAGTTTGTTTCTTAGCTTTCGTGGGTTCGAATGTGTAATAAAGTTACTTTCGTTTGTGGTTTTCGTTCTTTCATGGGCGTATGACGGCTTGGTAAATCTTTAACTTTATTTTATTATTGTCCTAACCACCCTTTACGCCGTGTCTGTCAACTAGAGTCTTTCGTATAACCGCGGTGGCTGGCACGAATTTTACCGACTCTTTTAACCTTAACTAAGTCAAGCTTTCACTTATGGCTTAATATTTACTACTGCTGAGTTCCCTTGGGGGTGTGGCAAAGCAAGGCGTCTTGGGCTGGTGGTTGTGCCTGATGCCTGCTCCTCGTCCCCGGAAGGGGGATTGAGGGCATTCTCACAGGGATGCGGATACTTGCATGTATGAATTAGGTTAAAGCTGATAGTAAAGTCAGGACCAAACCTTTGTGCTCGTGGAACTTTCTAGGGTTCATCTTAACATCTTCAGTGTTATGCTTTATTTAAGCTACACTAGC